TGGCGACTTGCCCATTCAGTGACTTTGGCACTGGACGCTCCAAAAATGGGTACTATCGGGTCGGGTGAATTAGAGAATAGACAGATGTCTGTTGGCCTTCCAGCCTTCCTTCTCCTATCAGGGCCTATCCGAAAGAGAATCCAGTACCTCTGGTCGTGAATAGGACGAACCGGCCCCCGTGGATATCTTTGCTTCGGAACAAAACAATTAGAATTAGGCTCGGTCAACTGGAATGCGTATTATCATATGGGAGATCTTCCAATTGAGAAGATCCATCGACCTGAGACGAAGAGAAAGGTCTATCTATTTTCTTTAGTTATTCAGTTAAACCAATGATTCGTTATTGGAGCAGATAGCAACAACCATTTCATCGGACATGCATATTTTTGATTTTCCGATGGATTTACATGGTTTAATTAATGGAAATTGTTTGATGTAGTGAGTAAATAGGCTCTGGTTGTTCGCCGTTCAAGAATTCTTGTTTAGACAGTTCATATCATCCATACATAGTGTTTTTTTTGATCTAAGATTTCAATTCTTCCATCTTTCAGCAGTAGCATATTGTTCCATGGAGCTAAGATCCAAAATATGGAATAATCAAGTCTTTCCACGACCCTACCACCCGGCCAATTCTGTTCCACTTAATCCTTTTTCATGGCCGCATATCTTTATGGCTAAGTAATAGGAAACCTTTCTCCTGTTACACGAATCAAAGGTTTCATTTCATCCGGGAAAAGCCATCTCTTTCTCAACAATGTCTTTGTCATTTGATCCAATAGCGTTCCGTTAGATAGGAACAGATTTGATAAATACCGATAACTCTCGGATAGAGTATTAGAACGGAAAGATCCATTAGATAATGAACTATTGGTTCTAAGCCATCTCTGGCGATGAATCAACAATTCGAAGTGCTTTTCTTGCGTATTCTTGATGAACCAGCGTTTATACATAGATGTAGGAGGATTTGTTTGGGAAGTAATAAGCCCCTTTGACATCTCTTCATCCGCAAAGAATTCTCGACGGGAAAAGACAGAGACAAAGGGCGGATCTTTGAATAGGAAAAACAATGGATCCGCAGGGTCCCAAATGAATTGGCTTATTCGAAAAAAGCCCTGTTCTTTGGAAGATCTATCTCGTGTCTGGTACTGCGTGGTTCCACTCTGCAAGAACTCCGAATCATTCTCTTGAAGCTCACCCTCTTTATGATAAACGATCCGTTTGCCCCGAAATGACCCGGCCCAATTGGGAAATCCCAATTCAGTGGGCCTTTCGATACAATCAAATAGATTGCCACAAGGGCGCCATATTCTAGGAGCCCAAACTATGTGATTGAATAAATCCTCCTCTATCTGTTGCGGGTCAAGGGCTCCTTCCCCTTCCGCTTCTTCAAACTCCGATTCGTATTTTTCATATAGAAATCCCCGATCAACGATAGAACAAGATCCATTTCGCATCATATCTAACTGATTCCTTGGTTCGGACCGAAGAAGTAATGTCACTCGATTATTATCAAACTGGCTGCAATCTTTTTCTGTCCGTGAGGATCCCACCAGAGCACCTTCTACTTCTAATAGACCATGAACTAGATCAGAATCATTCTCAACGAAGCCATAAGAAGTGATCCCGTTTTTTTCATCGGGTCCGGGTGAAGACCAAAGATCTTGAGCGACCAATCCGGCGGAACAACTCAAAAGATAAAGAAGTATCGTTAATTTCTTCATGCTCGTTCCAAGTTCGAAGTACCATTTGTACAAATAAGAATCCCCTTCCTTACATGATTTCTTCTTGATATAGATAGATATAGGATCTATAGGGCAATTACTTAGAAGTATATTTTGTGCAACAGCCCTTCCTATCTGATAGAAAAGGATCTCATGATCCTGAACCGATCTTACCTGGGATCGCAAATCCCAAGTTTGTCTATGAAGAGCTAATCTAATTGTATTAGTTTCTATAATTGATTTCTTCTGTGTAATACTAATTGATAGGGCCTCATTGATAAGTGCTACAAGATCTCGTACATTGGAACCCATGGTTATGGACCCGAATCCATTAGTATGGAACATTCTCTTTTCCAAGTAAAATCCCCTAGTATATGAAAGAATAAAAAAGTGCTTTCGTTGTTGTGGAATAAGAAGCCTTCGTATCTTAATGCATGTATTTAATTTATTCGGAGCTATTAGAGCGGGATCCACTTTTTTGGGAATATGAGTCGAAGCAATAACAAGAATATTTCTAGTAGAACATCTTTCACAATCCCCGGAGAGATAGTTCTCTAATAGACCGAGGGATAAGTAATTCGACTCATTCACATACAGATCATGAATGTTTGGAATCCATATTATGCAAGGAGACATTGCTTTTGCTAATTCGAATTGAAGGGTGATATCAAATTCAAATCGGTCTATTTTCGGCATCATCATATACATAGTTAGCACATTCGTCATAGTTAGCAGCTCTGTATCAAGGTCATCATCAATATCGTCACTATCATCAATATCGATATCGTCACTATCATCAATATCAATATCGTCAATAAAAGAATCTTTAGACTTGTCATCCAGGAACTTGTTTGGAAATACCGTAATGAAAGGAACATAGGAGTTTGTCGCTAGGTATTTGACCAAATAGGATCGTCCAGTTCCTATAGAACCTATCACTAAAATACCCCTAGAAGGAGATAGGGCTAAGCGGAGCGAAAAGGGTTTTTCATGAGATGGGAAATGAAAACTATTAGCCCCACACGAGGTTTGTGAATAAGTGATTGTCTGATAATGAGCAAGGAATATCCGTCTTTCTGCTAAACAGGATCTATTGAACTCATAATTCATTAGATACTTTTTATGAATGTCAACTAAGTATCGTAAGTAAATTGATCCCGGTTGTTCAATCATTTGATAACCAGAGTCATTTTTGGATAAATGATCACTATGGGTCAGACTCAATAGAATTTGATCAATCCTTTTTTCTGTCGTTAAGGTGGAGAACTGAACCAAGAATTCTCTTTCTTCATCATCAATCGAATCATTGTTCGCGACCCAGGATTCTATTCTATCATCAATCCAATCACCGTTCACGTTTTTTCTTTTTCTTATCAATGAATAGAGCCCTTTACTTGTACGACTTAGATGTCTCGTATTTCTCGAAAAAGTGATTCGATTGATGGGATTTGGTATGATACTTATGAGATCGATGGGATTGATATTCAAATATTTCTTCTTAGAACGTATTGATTTGACCCCATAAGCGGGACCCCCACCCCATAGCATGTTGCCACCAGAAGCAGAACCCCGTATTTCTTCCAGAGAATCTCCTAATTGTTCCAGAGCAACTAGAAAGAGATTCTTTAACCAGAAAGAATTCAGTTCAGATGTAGGATACCTATCCAGAAGTTTTCGCAACTCAATCGTGTATGATGGAATCATCAAAGACTTGATCTTTTCTAACTCTGTCTGTAACTCACTAGAGGCTCGGGAAACAAAGAGAAGATGTATACGAACGAGATATCCAGCAACAAGAAGAAGGAAAAGGATTGAATAGAGGAACTCCCGAGCATTTTTTGATCTCAGATGTGCCCATATGAATGGAACGAGTGACTCATTATTTCTATGAATCATTTCTTCGGACAGAAGAAGATTCTGTAAACATTTACTCGAAATCTCACTTATCAGAGTCCATTGTGGAAGAATCTTCTGAGGAATTGGCCATGATATATCCGATCCATGCATAATATCATGAAAAATGGATACAAATTTTTGACTGCTACTTAGTATCGGCAATGGGTCTGAAAAAGTATCTAAAAAGGTGAAATTTAGATATTTGCACCCTGTCGAAGTAAGGAACCATGGCATATATGTTTGGAACAGATCCCATTTTGAGAGATTTGAAAAAGCATTATCTCGTTGAAAGGTTCTATACATCTGCCCTTTCTCAACGCATTTCTTTAGACAAAGACTCCGTTTTTTCCTCTTTCCGGATGGTAAATCTTTCTCAGAACATGGAGTGTGAATCAAACTCATGTTTGAATTGAAACCAAGATACTGATACAAGTTCTTCCCTTCTGAATCAGATAGATTCATATCTGAAAGAGACTGACAATAAGTTCTTTCCAAATTGACTATTTGTTCCTCTGTTAGAGGTGTTGCAGAAATGTCTGCGATCGAGTAAATAGCTCTACGAACGAATGGATCGGATCGAATTGGAAAATGGAAAGATTTGTACAAGTTATACGTTTCGTTACCACTTTGTGGAAAATCGTTAGGTATGAATATGTCAGATACCTGTGACTCAATTGGTGAAATAGTCTCTCTCTCCAAAAAAATATGTTTTTTTTTATCGACGCACAAAGAAAATATTTTGTTGCGAATGAACAAGATATTGAGGAATTGTCCATATGTAAGATCATAATTATTGATACGGGGCTTTTCCACATAAAAAGGAAATCTTTTGTTACAATAGAACCAGAAGTGATGTGGATCATTCAAGAATCGAAGTCGATTTGCTTTATAAAAAGAAGATATCAATGAACTTCTATGAAATGGTTTCACGGGATTCAGCCAATTGTCTCGATCCTGGGATATTATTGAGAAATAGGAATCCGCAAAGGATTTCCTGCGATTATTTCTAGTATGGAATGAGTCAATCATCCACTTTGGTATCTTTTTGAACAAAAATGGTAATATTGTTTCTCCATTGATCAAGAATTTCGGTCTTTGGGAATTATCATGATCATCCAATAAGAAGGGTTTCAATTTATTCAAATGAACGATTTGAACACCTATTGATTCTAACAACTGATTGCGGAGTTGCGGACCTTTCAATTCATAGATGTGGATCTCGGACCTATGAATGGGGATATTCCCGATACTCACAAAGAAAAAGGGAAGTGACTTGGACAAAAAGGGAAGTGACTTGGACAAAAAGAGAAGTGACTTGGACAAAAAGAAACGAAGTGACTTAGACAAATCTTCTTTATCGATAGCCTCGGACCAATCAATCGAATATTGATTAATACGTAATCGATCGAACACTACTTGAAAACAGTTCTTCTGTTCAGAAATTAAATGTTCCAAATGTTCCTGGAGATTCTTGCTCCCATTGGACAATTTGTATCTATATGCATCAGGATCCCGATTCATGGATCTCTCGGTTCGAGAAATAAGAGGATCAAACCATTTCTTCTGACTCTTTTTCAAATTCGATAAATGTTGGTTGATCGTATATTTCATTATAGTTATATGATTCAGAGTATCATTTCCTATTTGTTGATCCCTTTGAATTCCATATTCGAGGTTGCGATCGGATCTATTCATTAAAAAGAATCGATTCGATACATTTCTTATGTACCTACGGGTGCTATATTGGATTTGAATCAGATTTCGGATCAATCTATATTGATTGACTGCCTCCATTATGTTGTTGCTAGCAAATACCGCCGTTTTTCGTTTTGGATCTTCCAAATCATTCCCGCAGTAGATCCGGACCGATTCTTTTCTGATCCTTCGATAAAAAGATTCATTCTCTTCATAAAAAAGAGGAGGTAGAATCAAAAAAAAATTCTTGAATAAGGTATTCAAGAATTTTTTTTGATCTAACCCGTAGGAATCAATAGAAAAGGCAAATCCCCTATGATACACCAGATCCGGCCCGGTTATTGATAGAGTGAATAGATCTGCCATTTCTTGAAATCTCTCTTCTGAGTCAAAATCGTGGTGTAACGTGTATCCCCCTTTGTTCCGGTCATGGAATAGATGAAATAAATCCAAAAATGGATTTTTGTTCAAGAATGAAATCTTATTGGAACTGTCCATATCTGGTTCATCCTTCGGAACCATATCAGATCCCGGATCTGAGGAAATAGGATGAATTGAGACGATATTTTGTAAATGCGTAATTATCTTGAATATGTCAACCATTTCTTTATTTTCCGATCGCCTGGAAGGAACAAAAGAAAGATCTTGTTTTTTCTTCAACAATTTCTGATCCCTAGTGGACCTCTCAATAGGATTCGAACCCAGATGAAGTTCTGACCATCTGTCAGAGAAAAAAGAACGAATTGATCTTGTAGGATTCCCAAGAAAATCTTTGATTTCTTCCGGAAGCAGATGATTATTCATCTGCTTCTCACCTTCCGTGAATAGCCGGGACATTGAGGAAGATCCAAAAAGGCATTTCGGGGATCGATCTGATTCTATCTCTGTTCCTTCCGTTTGAAGAAAGGAAGGATCCCAAAGAATCGATCTTTCTTTTACTTTTAGTTGCTGAATCTCTCTTTGATCGATCAATGTGTGATATTCGGGATCCTCATTTCTAATGGAATCGAAATGATCTCTGGATTGATCAGAAGATCTTTTCAATTGGCTAGAATCCGTTACTTGAACGAAAATGGATCTTGTGGAATCATATTGAATATTTGACAATACATTCCGTACCTTGCTAAAAAACCGATCCTTGTTTACCAACCACACATTGTCTAACCAAATCCAATTCTCTCTCGATACGTTCCCCAAAAAATCCGATTCGTGCTGATTCTTTCCCCAACTAACGAAGAGATCTTGGCGGAATTGCCACATATGATATTGAGCACAATTTTGCAAAGAAATACCCCACTTGTTTCTCGAGAAGAGATGGGAAACACACCCAATATCATTTGATTGAATAGTTGCCTCAGCTCCTTGTTGTTTGAAGAAACCCCACCCTTCAATTGGTCTTTTTTCACGAAAGGCAGACATGAGATAACAAATCAAGTCTTTCCCTAAGACTTCGAATAGCTGTCCCGAATTCAAGTTGATTATGTTTCGCTTCTTCCTCGGAGAAAGACGATCAAACAATTCCCAATCATGGCCCTTGCGGGTCGCATCATCCGTATACGTATAGGATAAAAAAAGAAACTCCAGATATTTGCTATCTTTCTCTTTGAATGAGATCTCAATTCCAGCTACGGTTTCATTAGATACCTTACAACTAGAATCCCTCTTTTTCCCGATCCGGTTCCTCCACCACCGCGAACCCCGGTTAGATTCAGGCATGATAGACTTTTTATTTATTGGGAGAACCCAAGTACTCTCTTGCGGATCCATGAAGCAACTCTCAGAAATGTTTTTCCCTTTTTGAAGATACAGGAGCGAAACAATCAACCTATTGATATTGGAAGACCGAAAAGATTCTTCCAATGTCCCATTTCTGGGTCCAATGGAATTCATAGGTATAGGAAGAAGCCCCATCAAATAGAGATTTTTTCTTTCAGCCATCTTTCGATTGTTAATACGAGATATAAGGACCGCTACTACAAGCAGTACTACACCTTTGATCGTGAAATATCGATTGCTTCTTGAACCCTGTGAATCACGTGAAAGTAGGATACTCCAAATTCGGGGGTCAAAGAGTTTCATAAAACGTTCTTGGTGGAAAAAAATGTGAGTGAAAGATCCCACTGAATCGAATTTGATCCATGAATCTAAGAAATAGTGAGAATTCTTGATCTCTCTCAATATCTCTCTCAATTCGAAGATCCAGGATTTGAATTGATGTCCTTTCATTGATTCCTCCTAAAGATTTCATTTCAATTGGAATTTGGTTATTCACGATGTACGATGATCCCTGTTAAGCATCCATGGCTGAATGGTTAAAGCGCCCAACTCATAATTGGCAAATTCGTAGGTTCAATTCCTGCTGGATGCACGCCAATGGGAACGTTCAATAAGTCTATTGGAATTGGCTCTGTATCAATGGAATCTCATCATCCATACATAACGAATTGGTATGGTATATTCATACCATAACATATGAACAGTAAGAACTAGAATTCTTATCGATACTGGAACTCATAGGGAAGAAAATGGATTTATGGATGGAATCAAATATGCAGTATTTACAGAAAAAAGTATCCAGTTATTGGGGAACAATCAATATACTTCTAATGTCGAATCAGGATCAACTAGGACAGAAATAAAGCATTGGGTCGAACTCTTCTTTGGTGTCAAGGTAATAGCTATGAATAGTCATCGACTCCCGGGAAAGGGCAGAAGAATGGGACCTATTATGGGACATACAATGCATTACAAACGTATGATCATTACGCTTCAACCGGGTTATTCTATTCCACCTCTTATAGAGAAAAGAACTTAAAGCAAACAAAATACTTAATAACACGGCGATACATTTATACAAAACTTCTACCCCGAGCACACGCAATGGAACCATAGACAGTCAAGTAAAATCCAATCCACGAAATAATTTGATCTATGGACAGCATCGTTGTAGTAAAGGTCGTAATGCCAGAGGAATCATTACCGCGGGGCATAGAGGGGGAGGTCATAAGCGTCTATACCGTAAAATCGATTTTCGACGGAATGAAAAAGACATATCTGGTAGAATCGTAACCATAGAATACGACCCTAATCGAAATGCATACATTTGTCTCATACACTATGGGGATGGTGAGAAGAGATATATTTTACATCCCAGAGGGGCTATAATTGGAGATACCATTGTTTCTGGTACAGAAGTTCCTATATCAATGGGAAATGCCCTACCTTTGAGTGCGGTTTGAACTATTGATTTACGTAATTGGAAGTAACCAATTAGGTTTACGACGAAACCTAGAAATCGATCACTGATCCAATTTGAGTACCTCGACTGGATAGACCTCAACAGAAAACTGTTGAGTAACGGCAGCAAGTGATTGAGTTCAGTAGTTCCTCATAGAAAATTATTGACTCTAGAGATATGGTAATATGGAGAAGACAAAATTGTTTGAAGCACGCACAGAACCGGAGGCGCCCCTTGTTTCAAAGAGAGGAGGACGGGTTATTCACATTTAATTTGATGGTCAGAGGCGAATTGAAAGTTAAGCAGTGGTAATTATAAAGATCCCCCGGGGAAAAATAGAGATGTCTCCTACGTTACCCGTAATATGTGGAAGTATCGACGTAATTTCATAGAGTCATTCGGTCTGAATGCTACATGAAGAACATAAGCCAGATGACGGAACGGGGAGACCTAGGATGTAGAAAATCATAACATGAGTGATTCGGCGGATTTGGATTCCTATATATCCACTCACGTGGTACTTCATCATACGATTCATATAAGATCCATCTGTCTAGATATCATCATATACATCTAGAAAGCCGTATGCTTTGGAAGAAGCTTGTACAGTTTGGGAAGGGGTTTTATTGAGAAAAAAAAAAAAGAATCTACTTCAACCGATATGCCCTTAGGCACGGCCATACATAACATAGAAATCACACTTGGAAAGGGTGGACAATTAGCTAGAGCAGCGGGTGCTGTAGCGAAACTGATTGCAAAAGAGGGTAAATCGGCCACATTAAGATTACCATCTGGGGAAGTCCGTTTGATATCCAAAAACTGCTTAGCAACAGTCGGACAAGTGGGTAATGTTGGGGTGAACCAAAAAAGTTTGGGTAGAGCCGGATCTAAGTGTTGGCTAGGTAAGCGTCCTGTAGTAAGAGGAGTAGTTATGAACCCTGTAGACCATCCCCATGGGGGCGGTGAAGGAAGAGCCCCAATTGGTAGAAAAAAACCCACAACCCCTTGGGGTTATCCTGCGCTTGGAAGAAGAAGTAGGAAAAGGAAAAAATATAGTGATAGTTTTATTCTTCGTCGCCGTAAATAGGAATATTGAAAATCGAATTTTTGGAATTTGAAATAATGTGATGGGCGAACGACGGGAATTGAACCCGCGCATGGTGGATTCACAATCCACTGCCTTGATCCACTTGGCTACATCCGCCCCTTATCTAGCTAAAGGATTTTCTCTATTTTCTTTTTCCATTCATATCATTATTGTATTTATTCTTACCTCCATACTTAGATCGAGATATTGGGCATAGAATACCCATTTTCATTATGTAAAAAAAAAAAAGGGAGTAATACGCCGTGACACGTTCACTAAAAAAAAATCCTTTTGTAGCTAATCATTTATCGAGAAAAATGGAAAAACTCAACATGAGGGAAGAGAAAAAAATAATAGTAACTTGGTCTAGGGCATCCACTATTATACCCACAATGATCGGCCATACAATTGCCGTTCATAATGGAAAAGAGCATTTACCCATTTATATAACAGATCGTATGGTGGGTCATAAATTGGGAGAATTCGCACCTACTCTAACTTTTGCAAGACATGCGAAAAGCGATAATAAATCTCGTCGTTAATTTTGATAATCTTCATATATAAATAAATTATAAAAAATTTTTATAACATAAAAATTCAAGCAAGATGAATTGGGGGATAACCTTATGATAAAGAGAAATAACTTACGTTCAAGTACAGAAGTCAAAGTTTTAGCTCAACATATACGTATGTCTGTTTTCAAAGCACGAAGAATTATTGATCAGATTCGTGGACGTTCGTACGAGGAAACACTTATGATACTGGAACTCATGCCTTATCGAGCATCTTATCCTATTTTGAAATTGGTTTTTTCTGCAGCAGCAAATGCTCGTCATAACATGGGCTTGAACGAAGCTGATTCATTCATTAGTAAAGCTGAGGTCAACGGGGGTACTATTGTAAAAAAGTTAAGACCGCGGGCTCGGGGGCGTAGTTATCCGATAAAAAGGCCTAGTTGTCATATAACAATTGTATTGAAGGATAAATCTAAATTAAATTATTTTTAGATTCATCTTTCAATAAAAAAATATGGATCGAAAGATAATATAAATATAATAGAAAAATATGGGACAAAAAATAAATCCACTTGGTTTCAGACTTGGTACAACCAAAAGTCATCATTCCTTTTGGTTCGCACAACCAAAAAATTTTTCTGCAGGTCTACAGGAAGATGAAAAAATACGGAATTGTATCAAGAACTATGTACAAAAAAATAAGAGAGCATCCTCGGGTTTTGAAGGAATTGCACATATAGTAATTCAAAAAAGAATTGATTTGATCCAAGTAATAATCTATATTGGATTCCCAAATTTATTAATAGAGGGCCGAACACGAGGAATCGAAGAATTACAGATGAATGTACAAAAGGAGTTTCACTCCGTGAACCGAAGACTCAACATTGCTATCACAAGAATTGAAAAACCTTACGGACACCCTAATATTCTTGCGGAATATATAGCCTTACAATTAAAAAATAGAGTTTCGTTTCGAAAGGCAATGAAAAAAGCCATTGAATTGGCTGAACAAACAGATACAAAAGGAATTCAAGTGCAAATTGCAGGGCGTATCGACGGAAAAGAAATTGCACGTGTTGAATGGGTCAGAGAGGGTAGGGTTCCCCTACAAACAATTCGCGCTAAAATTGATTATTGTTCTTATACAACTCGAACTATCTATGGGGTATTAGGTATCAAAATTTGGATATTTGTGGACGACAAATAATGGACTCTTATTTCTCTTGCCATTGTGGCCGGCAATAAAACAAAAAACGACAAACTGTTTCATTCTTTTTCTAAAAAAAAAAAAAATGAACAATTCTAATTCTATAAGGCTGAATAAAAATTCAAATTCGATTGACCATTTAGTATAATTGCTATGCTTAGTGTGTGACTCGTTAGTTTTTCTTTAGAGTTTATAGTTTCGTTGAGGTTCAAAAAAAAAAAGGCTGAACTCTACTATAATAACTTAGTAACCATATAAACTAATAACCAACTTATTGCTTCGTATTGTCGAGATTCCAAGAAACAGTCACTATATGACTGGATCAATCATATAGTTGTAGCAACTGCAATTTTTTCCATAAAAAAGAAATATAAATCTGATTATCGGTTGTAAAGCAAAAATAAAGGAATGTGGATAAATGGAAAGATGATAGAAAGTAAAGAACAAAAATATCAATGATATATGATTCCAATACGTATGTATGGTCTATGAATCATTTCAAAAATCAAAAACGGCAGTGTGATAAAGCATCAATACTGACAAAAGAGCCTTGGGTTAATCAAAACTGAGGAGATTAACTCGGGAACGAGTTTCGTCGGGGGCTCCATTGCAGCGGTCAGGCCTAACCATTAATGGAGAAGCTATTGGAACGACAGAACCCATGAATACATAGGATTCTAAGGAATCCTAATAATTCAATTCATTGGGTAGGATGGCGGAACACGCCAAGAACAAATTTATTTTTTCGGAAAGGTCGTGGATTGACCTCCCGAATGAAAGAGTAAATATTCGCCCGCGAAACCTTTTTTTTTTTTTTATTGGATTACAATATTTTAGCCCGATTCGATAGGAGTAATTCGTTATGTTATAAAAAAAGAGGAAGCATTATCTATATAAAATAAATATACACGCCCATCTGTATATCTTCTATATATAGCTTACTAGATAACCTCAATAAATCCCATTACATTAGATTACATAAATGTATCCATTTATTAAATACATATGTATCCATAATATTATGGAATTGGAATCATTTCATTCGCGAGGAGCTGGATGAGAAGAAACTCTCATGTCCGGTTCTGCAGTAGAGATGGAATTAAGAAACAACCATCAACTATAACCCCAAAAGAACCAGATTTCGTAAACAACATAGAGGAAGAATGAAGGGAATATCTTGTCGAGGCAATTATATATGTTTCGGCAAATACGCTCTTCAGGCACTTGAACCCACTTGGATCACGGCTAGACAAATAGAAGCAGGACGAAGAGCAATAACACGATATGCCCGTCGGGGTGGAAAAATATGGGTACGTATATTTCCCGACAAACCTGTTACAGTAAGACCTACAGAAACGCGTATGGGTTCAGGTAAGGGATCGCCTGAATATTGGGTATCCGTTGTTAAACCGGGTCGAATACTTTATGAAATGGGCGGAGTATCAGAAACCATAGCTAGAGCAGCTATTAAAATAGCTGCGTGCAAGATGCCTATAAAAACTCAATTCGTTATTGCAAGATAGGGATATAGAAATAAAAAAAGTATATTAAGGACAAAACCACGGGTTTATATTTATGGACAGACAATATTTCTTTTTTCCTTCATCCTTTGCATTGAAATAACAGATAAAAAAAAAAATGATATGATTCAACCTCAGACCCTTTTGAATGTAGCAGATAACAGCGGGGCTCGAAAATTGATGTGTATTCGAATCATAGGCGCTGGCAATCACCGATATGCTCATATTGGTGACGTGATTGTTGCTGTAATTAAAGAAGCAGTACCCAATATGCCTCTAGAAAGATCAGAAGTAATTAGAGCTGTAATTGTGCGTACATGTAAAGAACTTAAACGTGACACCGGTATGATAATACGATATGACGACAATGCCGCGGTTGTTATTGATCAAGAAGGAAATCCAAAAGGAACTCGAGTTTTTGGCGCGATCGCCCGGGAATTGAGACAGTTGAATTTTACTAAAATAGTTTCATTAGCCCCCGAGGTATTATAAATATACTAGTGGATTAGACTATAGTAGGATATCTGAACCAGTAGATTGTGTTTCACGCATATACTTTGTAATATAATAATATTAATAATGTAATATAATAATTCAATAAAAAATCAAAATAAAACAAAGAAAAAACATGTTGATTATATCAAAATTAGGGGTAACAATAATTATAGTTCGTCATGGGTAAAGATACTATTGCCGATATAATAACTGCTATAAGAAATGCTGACATGGAAAAAAAAGGAACAGTTCGAATAGCATCTACTAATATCACCGAAAACATTGTCAAAATACTTCTACGAGAAGGTTTTATTAAAAACGTTCGAAAACATCAGGAAAATAACAAATATTTCTTGGTTTCAACCCTGATCCATAGAAGGACTAGGAAAGGAATATATAGAACCATTTTAAAGCGTATCAGCCGACCTGGTCTACGAATTTATTCCAACTATCAACGCATTCCTAAGATTTTAGGCGGGATGGGGATTGTAATTCTTTCCACTTCTCGCGGTATAATGACAGATCGAGAAGCTCGACTAGAACGAATTGGGGGAGAAATTTTGTGTTATATATGGTGATTCTCCCCTTCTGGTATACTAATCTTATCTCGAACTTCCATTTTATTCGTGAAATAGAGAGGAAAAGCGAGTTATATAACCCTTCCTCCATTAGTTGATACTTCAAGGGGGTTGCCTGGAATGAAAGAACAAAAATTGATTCATGAGGGTTTAATAACCGAATCACTTCCCAACGGCGTGTTCCGGGTACGTTTAGATAATGAGGATCTAATTCTAAGTTATGTTTCAGGGAAAATCCGACGCAGTTTTATACGAATACTACCAGGAGCTAGAGTCAAAATTGAAGTAAGTCGTTATGATTCAACCAAAGCAAAGGGCGTATAATTTATAGACTTCACAACAAAGATTCGAACGAGTAGTTATTTAAAAAAAAATTCCGTTTGTCGAGATACAATTCGAAGTTAACAAAATTAAGAAATTTATTTTCTTCCAAGTAGTAAATTCAGAATTGAATTAGGGTAAGGAATGAGAAATATGAAAATAAGAGCTTCTGTTCGTAAGATTTGTGAAAAGTGTCGACTGATCCGTAGGCGCGGGCGAATTATAGTGATTTGTTACAATCCGAGACATAAACAGAGACAAGGATAATCTTTTTGAAAAACTTTCTTTTCTAAAGTAAAGGAAGGATCCGTGTAAAAAGAAAGGATTTAACATGAAATGGATATCTCCGTATCTTTCTGTATATTTCTGACTCATATTTATGAGATGATAAAATATGACAAAACCTATACCAAGACTTGGTTCTCGTAAGAATGGACGCCTTAGTGCTCGTAAGAATGGACGTAGAATACCAAAAGGAGTTATTCATGTTCAAGCGAGTTTCAACAATACTATTGTAACTGTTACAGATGTGCGAGGTCGGGTGGTATCTTGGGCCTCCGCCGGCACTTCCGGATTCAAAGGCACAAGAAGAGGGACACCCTATGCTGCTCAAGCAGCAGCAGTAAATGCCGTTCGTACAGTAGTTGATCAGGGTATGCAACGAGCAGAAGTTATGATAAAGGGCCCCGGTCTCGGAAGAGATGCAGCATTACGAGCCATCCGTAGA